AATGAATTGCCTGACAAAAGGATTACTTTGATAGAGTAAATCATATAATTATTATTATATTCATTATATTTAATGGAATTAAACCATTTCTAAAAGTATCAAAAACTCATGTGCATCATACACATAAAATATATTTTTATAAAAAGATAAGCTAATTAAGCTATTGGGTTCATACCCCACTTATAAAGGTTATAATCCTTTTCTTTTTAATTTTTAATAATTCATCTAAAATTTTATTTATTTTTATTTTAATAATAAGAGTAATAATTACTATTTCAGCGAACTCATGATTAGGAGCTTGAATAGGTTTAGAAATTAATTTATTATCTTTTATTCCCCTTATAAGAGATAATAATTTAATATCAAATGAAGCTTCATTAAAATATTTTTTAACTCAAGCATTAGCCTCTTCCATTTTATTATTTTCTTCTATTTTATTTTTATATCAAAATAATTTTATAAATCAAAATTTTTTTAATAATAAATATATTTGTATAATAATTTTATTAGCATTGTTAATAAAAAGAGGAACAGCCCCTTTTCATTTTTGATTCCCTAATGTAATAGAAGGATTAAATTGAATAAATTCATTAATTTTAATAACATGACAAAAAATTGCTCCTCTTATATTAATTTCTTATTTAATAATTAAATCAATATTATTTTGATGTATTTTATTATCAATTATAATTGGATCTTTAGGAGGATTAAATCAAACATCTTTACGTAAATTAATAACTTTTTCTTCAATTAATCATTTAGGATGAATATTAATAAGTATATATTCAAATGAATCATTATGAATTACTTATTTTATATTTTATGCATTTTTATCTTTTAATTTAGTATTTTTATTTAATATATTTAAATTATTTCATATTAATCAATTATTTTCATTATTTATAATAAATAAATATTTAAAATTTTCTTTATTTTTAAATTTATTATCTTTAGGAGGATTGCCTCCTTTTTTAGGATTTATTCCTAAATGATTAACAATTCAATATTTAACTTTTAATAATCAATTATTTATAATAACAATTATAATTGTTATAACATTATTAACTTTATTTTTTTATTTACGATTATGTTATACAGCTTTTATATTAAATTATTATGAAAATAATTGAAATTATAAAATTTATTGAAATAATTTTATAATTAATTTATACTTAACTTTTTCATTTTTTTCAACATTTGGATTATTTATTATTAGTTTAATATTTTATTTAAATTAAAACTTTAAGTTAAATAAAACTAATAGCCTTCAAAGTTATAAATATGAGAAAATCTTTTAAGTTTTATATTAAACTTTAATAACTATTTGTTATTCCTTTAGAATTGCAATCTAATATCATTATTGAATATAAAGTTATTTTTTAATTGATTAAAAAGAATAATTCTTATAAATAGATTTACAGTCTACCGCCTATACTTCAGCCATTTAATCAAAATTTTAATTAAACAATTTAATTAATTGTTTAATTATATTGCAACAATGATTATTTTCAACTAATCACAAAGATATTGGTACATTATATTTTTTATTTGGTACTTGAGCAGGTATAGTAGGTACTTCTCTAAGTGTACTAATTCGTGCAGAACTTGGTCACCCAGGAGCTTTAATTGGTGATGACCAAATTTATAATGTAATTGTAACTGCTCATGCTTTTGTTATAATTTTTTTTATGGTTATACCTATTATAATTGGAGGATTTGGAAATTGATTAGTTCCCTTAATACTTGGTGCTCCTGATATAGCTTTTCCTCGTATAAATAATATAAGTTTTTGATTATTACCTCCATCTTTAACTCTTCTATTAGTAAGAAGAATAGTTGAAAATGGGGCTGGAACTGGTTGAACAGTTTACCCTCCACTTTCTGCTAGTATTGCACATGGAGGAGCTTCTGTTGATTTAGCTATTTTTTCCCTTCATTTAGCTGGGATATCATCAATTTTAGGAGCTGTAAATTTTATTACTACAGTAATTAATATACGATCTAATGGAATTTCTTATGATCGTATACCTTTATTTGTATGATCAGTAGTAATTACTGCTTTATTATTACTTTTATCATTACCAGTATTAGCAGGAGCTATTACTATACTTTTAACTGATCGAAATTTAAATACATCATTCTTTGACCCAGCAGGAGGAGGAGATCCAATTCTATATCAACATTTATTTTGATTTTTTGGTCATCCAGAAGTTTATATTTTAATTTTACCAGGATTTGGAATAATTTCTCATATTATTAGTCAAGAATGTGGAAAAAAGGAAACATTTGGATCTTTAGGAATAATTTATGCTATATTAGCTATTGGTTTACTAGGATTTATTGTATGAGCTCATCATATATTTACAGTAGGTATAGATGTAGATACACGAGCTTACTTTACATCTGCTACTATAATTATTGCAATTCCAACAGGAATTAAAATTTTCAGTTGATTAGCAACATTACATGGAACACAATTAATTTATACTCCAGCTATTTTATGAGCATTAGGATTTGTATTTTTATTTACAGTAGGAGGATTAACTGGAGTAATTTTAGCTAATTCATCTTTAGATATTATTTTACATGATACATATTATGTAGTAGCTCATTTCCATTATGTGTTATCAATAGGAGCTGTATTTGCTATTATAGCAGGTTTTGTTCATTGATATCCTTTATTTACAGGATTAACATTAAATATAAAGTGACTTAAAACACAATTTCTTATTATATTTTTAGGTGTAAATGTAACTTTCTTCCCTCAACATTTTTTAGGATTAGCAGGTATACCTCGACGTTATTCAGATTATCCTGATGCATATACTACATGAAATGTAGTATCAACAATTGGTTCAACAATTTCATTAGTAGGAATTATTATATTTATAATTATTATTTGAAAAAGTATAATTAAGCAACGACAAGTTATTTATACTATACAATTAAATTCTTCAATTGAATGATATCAAAATATTCCTCCTGCAGAACACAGATATTCAGAATTACCATTATTATCTAATTTCTAATATGGCAGATTAGTGCAATGGATTTAAGCTTCATATATAAAGTATTTTACTTTTATTAGAAAAATGTCAACATGAGCAAATTTAAATTTACAAGATGGTGCATCACCCTTAATAGAACAATTAACATTTTTTCATGATCATACAATATTAATTTTAGTAATAATTACAGTAATAGTAGCATATATAATAATTATATTATTTTTTAATACTTACAGAAATCGATATTTATTACATGGACAAACAATTGAAGTAATTTGAACTATTTTACCTACATTTATTTTATTATTCATTGCTTTTCCTTCATTACGTTTATTATATTTAATAGACGAAATTAGTGAACCTTCTATTACATTAAAATCAATTGGTCATCAATGATACTGAAGTTATGAATATTCTGATTTTTTAAATATTGAATTTGATTCTTATATAATTCCAACAAATGAATTAAACATAGACAGTTTTCGTTTACTAGATGTAGATAATCGTATTGTATTACCTATAAATTCTCAAATTCGAATTCTAGTAACAGCTGCTGATGTAATTCATTCATGAACAGTTCCTGCACTAGGAGTAAAAATTGATGGAACTCCTGGTCGATTAAACCAAACTAACTTTTTTATTAACCGACCAGGATTATTTTTTGGACAATGTTCAGAAATTTGTGGAGCAAATCATAGATTTATACCAATTGTAATTGAAAGAGTACCTATTAATTTTTTTATTAAATGAATTTCTAATATAAATTAACATTAAATGACTGAAAGCAAGTACTGGTCTCTTAAACCATGTTATAGTAATCTAGCAATTACTTTTAATGAAAATTTTTTTTAAAAAAAAAAAAAAAAAAAAAAAAAAAAAAAAAAAAAAAAAATTAGTTAAATAAATAACATTAGTATGTCAAACTAAAATTATTATAATTATAATATTTTTTGATTCCTCAAATAGCTCCTATTAGATGATTATTTTTATTTTTATTATTTAGAATTATTTTTATTTTATTTAATATAATAAATTATTTTGTATATTTTCCTTTAACTTCTAAATCTAAAAATTTATCAAAAATTAATACAATATCTATAAATTGAAAATGATAAGTAATTTATTTTCTGTATTTGACCCTTCCTCAAGTATTTTTAATTTATCATTAAATTGATTAAGAACTTTTATTGGTTTATTAATAATTCCTTCAATATATTGATTTATACCATCTCGTTATCATATTATTTGAAATAATATTTTAACTACATTACATAAAGAATTTAAGGTATTATTAGGAAATCCAAATCAAAAAGGAATAACTCTTATTTTTGTTTCTTTATTTAGTCTAATTTTATTTAATAATTTTATAGGATTATTTCCTTATATTTTTACTAGTACTAGTCATTTAACTTTAACTTTAATATTAGCTTTACCTTTATGATTAGCTTTTATAATTTATGGTTGACTAAATCATACACAACATATATTTGCTCATTTAGTTCCTCAAGGAACTCCTGGTGTTTTAATACCTTTTATGGTTTGTATTGAAACAATTAGTAATGTAATTCGTCCAGGAACTTTAGCAGTACGATTAACTGCAAATATAATTGCAGGACATTTATTAATAACATTATTAGGAAATACAGGACCTTCTTTATCTTCAATAATTATTATTGTTTTATTAATTGTACAAATACTTTTATTAATTTTAGAATCTGCAGTTGCAATTATTCAATCTTATGTATTTGCTGTTTTAAGAACTTTATACTCTAGTGAAGTAATTTAATTATTATATATTTATAATGTCAACACACTCAAATCATCCTTTTCATTTAGTAGATTATAGCCCATGACCTTTAACAGGAGCCATTGGTACTATAACAATAGTTTCAGGATTAGTTAAATGATTTCATCAATATGATATATCATTAATAATACTAGGAACAATAATTACTATATTAACAGTTTATCAATGATGACGAGATGTTTCTCGAGAAGGAACTTTTCAAGGAATACATACTTTTTCTGTAACAACAGGATTACGTTGAGGAATAATTTTATTTATTTTATCAGAAGTTTTATTTTTTTCATCTTTTTTTTGAGCATTTTTTCACAGAAGTTTATCTCCTTCTATTGAACTAGGTTCAATTTGACCTCCAATAGGAATTACTCCTTTTAATCCTTTTCAAATTCCATTATTAAATACAACTATTTTATTAACTTCAGGAATTACTGTTACATGAGCCCATCATAGTTTAATAAGAGGTAATTTTTCACAAACTACTCAAGGTTTATTTTTTACAGTATTATTAGGTATTTATTTTTCTATTTTACAAGCTTATGAATATATAGAAGCTTCATTTAATATTGCTGATGCTGTTTATGGATCTACTTTTTTTATAGCAACTGGATTTCATGGTTTACATGTTTTAATTGGAACAACATTTTTATTAATTTGTTTAATTCGACATTTAAATAATCATTTTTCTAAAACTCATCATTTTGGATTTGAAGCTGCAGCATGATATTGACATTTTGTAGATATTGTTTGATTATTTTTATATGTCTCAATTTATTGATGAGGAGGATAATATATTTATATAGTATAAAAGTATATATGACTTCCAATCATAAGGTTTATTAATCATAATAATATAAATAATTTTTTCTATTCTATTAATCTCATTAATTTTAATAACATTATCAATTGTTGTTATAATACTAGCTACAATTTTATCTAAAAAAACTTATAGAGATCGAGAAAAAAGTTCTCCTTTTGAATGTGGATTTGATCCTATATCATCTTCACGATTACCATTTTCTTTAAAATTTTTTTTAATTACAATTATTTTTTTAATTTTTGATGTAGAAATTGCATTAATTTTACCTATAATTTTAATTTTAAAATTTTCAAATTTAATAATATGAAGAATTACATCAATTATTTTTATTTTAATTTTATTACTAGGATTGTATCATGAATGAAATCAAGGAATATTAAATTGATCAAATTAAATTAGGGTTATAGTTAAATACATAACATTTGATTTGCATTCAAAAATTATTTATATAAATAAATTTACCTTGAATATGAAACGATATATTGTAATTAGTTTCGACCTAATCTTAGGTATTTAATACCCTTATTCTAAAATAACTTTTATTAATTGAAACCAAAATAGAGGTATATCACTGTTAATGATAAAAATGAATATTATATTCCAATTAAAGAAATATGTTGATCAAATAAAAGCTGCTAACTTTTTATTTTAATGGTTTAATTCCATTTATATTTCTTTTAATTTATATAGTTTAATTAAAACATTACATTTTCATTGTAAAAATAAAAATATTTTTTTTTATAAATTACTAAATAAAGTTATTTAATTTAATTTATTTAAAGATTTAATAATCTCCCTAACATCTTCAATGTCATACTCTAATTTATAAGCTATTTAAATATAATAAAATCAAAAATATAATTAAAATAATAAATCATAAAATAAAAATTATTAAATAAACCTTTAAATTATTATTTTGTAAAAAATTAGAAAATTGTGAACAAGATACTAATTGTTTATATAAATTTTGTCTTCCTATAAATTCTGATCACCCTTGATCAAAATTTATTACAACATTTATTCCAATTTTTAATGAATAATTAATAATACCATATGTTGAAATATATGGTATAAATCATATTGAACCAGCAAATATTCTAATATAATATATATTTAAAGATTTATTTATTATAAATAATGATACATTAGAAATTAAATATCCAATAAATCCTCCTAAAATACAAACAAATAAAGTTATAAATTTTAAATAATAAGGTAAACAAATAGTGTAAGGAGTTATAAATATTAATCAACTTAACATTCTACCCCCAATAATTCTTATAAATATTAATCCTAATATACCCTTTAATATTACTCAACTTTCATCATTTAAAACATTTAAACTTCTACAATTTATATCTCCAGTTATTGAATAATAAACTAAACGTAAAGAATAACAAACAGTTAATCCAGTTGAAAAAAAAAATAAATAATAAATAAATATATTTAATATACTTAAAGAAGCAATTTCTAAAATTAAATCCTTTGAATAAAATCCAGCTAAAAAAGGTATACCACATAAAGCTAAATTAGCAACATTAAAACAAGAAGAAGTTAAAGGTATAAATATTCTTAATCCCCCTATTAAACGTAAATCTTGTGAATTATTTATATTATGAATAATAGCTCCTGCACATATAAATAATAAAGCTTTAAATAAAGCATGAGTTAAAAGATGAAAAAAAGCTAATTTATAATAACCTATTGATAAAATTATTATTATTAATCCTAACTGTCTTAAAGTTGATAAAGCAATAATTTTTTTTAAATCAAACTCAAAATTAGCTCCTAAACCAGATATAAATATTGTTAATCCAGCTAATAATAATAATAATTGACTTATAAATGTATTACATAATAAAATATTAAAACGAATTAATAAATAAATTCCTGCTGTTACTAATGTAGAAGAATGAACTAAAGCAGAAACTGGAGTTGGAGCTGCTATAGCAGCAGGTAATCAAGAAGAAAAAGGAATTTGAGCACTTTTAGTTATAGCTGCTGATGTAACTAAAATTCTAATAATTAATATTTCTTTATCATTTATTATAAATTCTAAATAAAAAACATAATTTCATCTACCATAATTTAATATTCAAGCAATAGCTAATAATAAAAAAACATCTCCTACCCGATTTAATAAAGCAGTTAATATACCAGCATTATAAGATTTTACATTATTAAAATAAATTACTAAACAATAAGAAACTAATCCTAATCCATCTCATCCTAATAAAATTCTAATTAAATTTGGGCTAATAATTAAAAATATTATTGATAATACAAATATTAATACTAATATAATAAATCGATTAATATTTATATCATCAATTATATATTCTTTTCTATAATAAATTACTAAAGAAGAAATTAATAATACAAATGATATAAATATTAAACTTATTCAATCAAATAAAAATGTTATTACAATTCTTATAGAATTTAATGAAACTAATTCTCATTCTAAAAAATAAGTAATTTCATTTATTAAAAAATATAATGAACTTAATAATAAACTAATTCTTATAGTAATTAAAAAGAAAAAATTTATTAAACAAATTGATAAATACTTCATAATTTAAAATGAATAAATTCATATCATCGACACCACAAATCAATATTTTAATTAAACTATTTAAATTATAATCATAATACACTTATTTCAGATTTCAATACTAATAAATTTAAAGGAAATCAATGTAAAAATAATAATAAATATTCACGATTATATCCTATTCTAAAAGAATAAATTCCAGAATATAACTTACCATGTTGTCTATAAGCATATAAATATAAAGTATAAGCAGCACTAAAAAAACATGTAAAAATTAATAAAAATATTGTTAATATTGATCATCTTACAATTCTATTTAATAAAGAAATTTCTCCTAACAAATTTAAAGTAGGAGGAGCAGCTATATTAGCAGAACATAATAAAAATCATCATAAAGTTATTGAAGGTATAAAATTTAATAACCCCTTATTAATTAATAGTCTACGTCTACCTAATCGTTCATAAGTAATATTAGCTAAACAAAATAATCCTGAAGAACATAATCCATGAGCAATTATTAAAGTATAAGAACCAGAAATACCTCAATAAGTTATAGTTATTAATCCTCTTAATACAATTCCTATATGAGCAACAGATGAATAAGCAATTAATGCCTTTAAATCAGTTTGACGTAAACAAATAAGTCTAACTAAAACTCCTCCAACTAATCTAATTTTTATAAATCAATAATTGTACTTAAATCCTAAAATTTGTAAGAAAAAAAAAAATCGTAATAATCCATAACCACCTAATTTTAATATAATTCCAGCTAAAATTATTGATCCAGCTACTGGAGCTTCTACATGAGCCTTAGGTAATCATAAATGAACTAAAAATATAGGTATTTTAACTAAAAATGATAAAATTAAAGAAAAATATAAAATTATATAATTTAAATTATAATTATTAATTAAATAAAAATTTATTGTATTATAATTATTATAAATATAAAAAATTGCTACTAATATAGGTAAAGATACTAATAAAGTATAAAATAATAAATATATACCTGCTTGTAAACGTTCAGGTTGATAACCCCATCCTAAAATTAATAATAAAGTAGGAATTAAACTACATTCAAAAAATAAATAAAATAAAAAAATATTTATACTTCTAAAAGTTAAATATAATATTAATAATAATATTAATAAATTTAATAAAAATAATTTTTCATAATTTTTATATTTATTTACTGCATAACTTGCTATTAATATTAATGCACAAATTCAAAAACTTAATAAAATTATTCCGTAAGAAAGTAAATCTATACCTATAAAATAAGAAATTATTATTCAATAATTAGTAAAATAATTATAAATAATTAAAATAAATATAATTAAAAATAATGTATTTTGTACCATTCAAAATATATTAGTTATAAAACAAAAAGGAAATATTATAATTAATATTAATAAAATTTTTAACATTGTAAAATATTGAAGGATTGAAAATAATCATTTCCATATATACGAATCATTGAAACTAAAATTGATAATCCTAGTACTCCTTCACAAACTCTAAATGTTATAAAAACTATACTAAAATAACTTTCATAATTTAATATATTTAAATAAATAAATAATAAATAAAATAAAGATAAAACAATATATTCTAATCTTAATAACATTGATAATAAATGCTTACGATTAGAAATAAAAATAAAAATACCTATTATTATTATAAAAAAAGGTAATCCTCAATTAATTAATATTATCATTAGTTTTAATAGTTTAAAAAAAACATTGGTCTTGTAAATCAAAAATAAGAATATTTCTTTTTAAACTTCAAGAAAGAAGTAATATCTTCATCATTAATCTCCAAAATTAATATTTTATTTAAACTATTTCTTGACATTATACAACTTATTTTATATATCACAATTTTAATACTAGCATTCATATTTCTACAAATAAATCATCCTTTAAGAATAGGTATAATATTATTAGTACAAACTGTAATAATTTGTTGTATTTCAGGATTAATAACAAAAAGATTTTGATTTTCATATATTCTATTTTTAATTTTTATTGGAGGTATACTTGTTTTATTTATTTATGTAACATCATTAGCATCAAATGAAATATTTACATTTTCAGTAAAAATATTTATACTAATAATTTTTAGTTTATTTATTATAATAATAATAATCATTTTTATAGATAAAATAATTCTTATATTTAATTCATTAAATAATGAAATATCTTCTATTTCTTCTATAAATAATTACATTTTAGAAAATACTTTAAATTTAAATAAACTATATAATTATCCAACAAACATAATTAATATTTTATTAATTAATTATTTATTAATTACATTAATTGCAACTGTAAAAATTACTAAATTATTTTATGGACCTCTACGATCTATAAATTAACTAATGAATATACCTTTACGTGTTAATCACCCAATTATAAAAATTGCTAATAATGCATTAGTAGATTTACCTTCTCCAAGTAATATTTCTATATGATGAAATTTTGGTTCATTATTAGGATTATGTTTAATTATTCAAATTTTAACAGGATTATTTTTAGCTATACATTATACAGCAGATATTAATATAGCATTTAATAGAGTTGATCATATTTGCCGAAATGTAAATTATGGTTGATTATTACGAACATTACACGCCAATGGTGCATCATTTTTTTTTATTTGTATTTATTTACATATTGGGCGAGGAATATATTATGGTTCATTTTTATTTACTCCTACATGATTATCAGGAACAATTATTCTATTTTTAGTAATAGCAACTGCATTTATAGGATATGTTTTACCTTGAGGACAAATATCTTTTTGAGGAGCTACAGTAATTACTAATTTATTATCGGCTATTCCTTATTTAGGTTTAGATTTAGTACAATGAATTTGAGGAGGATTTGCAGTAGATAATGCTACATTAACACGATTTTTCACCTTTCATTTTATTTTACCATTTATTGTATTAGCAACTGTTATAATTCATTTATTATTTTTACACCAAACAGGATCTAATAATCCAATAGGATTAAATTCAAATTTAGATAAAATTCCTTTTCATCCTTATTTTTCTTATAAGGATCTTACAGGATTTATTGTATTAATTATAATATTAACTATATTAACATTAATAAATCCATATATATTAGGAGACCCAGATAATTTTATTCCAGCAAATCCTCTTGTTACCCCTATTCACATTCAACCTGAATGATACTTTTTATTTGCTTATGCAATTTTACGTTCAATTCCTAATAAACTTGGAGGAGTAATTGCTCTAGTAATATCTATTGCTATTTTAATAATTATACCATTTTATAATTTAAGAAAATTTCGAGGTATTGAATTTTATCCTATTAACCAAATTTTATTTTGAATAATAGTAAGAATTGTAATTTTATTAACTTGAATTGGAGCTCGTCCAGTAGAAGATCCATATATTTTAATTGGTCAATTATTAACTGTTTTATATTTTATATACTACTTAATTAATCCGTTAATTTCTAAATGATGAGATAATTTATTAAATTAAAAAAATTAGTTAATGAACTTGAATAAGTATATGTTTTGAAAACATAATATAGAAACTATAATTTTCTATTAACTTTACTAAAATTTATTAACTAAACATAATTTATTAAATAAATTTTTAAACCAATAAAAAATAATAAATAATTTAAAGAAAAAGGTAAAAAACTTTTTCAAGCTAAATATATTAATTTATCATAACGAAATCGAGGTAAAGTACCTCGAACTCAAATAAATACAAAAGAAATTAATATTAATTTTAAATAAAAAAATAAATTTATAACATCTCCTCCTAAAAAAATTAAAGAAAATAATATTCTTATAAATAAAATTCTAGCATATTCAGATAAAAAAATTAAAGCAAATCTACCTCTTCTATATTCAACATTAAATCCAGATACTAACTCTGATTCTCCTTCAGCAAAATCAAATGGAGTTCGATTAGTTTCAGCTAAAGAAATAATTAATCAAATAAATACTAATGGATATAAAATAAAAAAGAATCATAAATAAGTTTGATAATAAAAAAAATTAATTATATTATAATTATTAATTAAAAATACAAAAGATATTAAAATTAAAGCTAATCTAACTTCATAAGAAATTGTTTGTGCTACAGAACGTAACCCTCCTAATAAAGCATAATTAGAATTTGAAGATCACCCAGCAATTATAACAGTATAAACACCTAATCTTGTACAACATATAAAAAATAATAAACCTAAATTAAAAGAATATATTTTAATAAAAAATGGTATACATATTCATAATAATAATGATAAAAATAAAGAAAAAATAGGTGAAAAATAATAAGAAATATAATTTGATACTAAAGGATAAGTTTGTTCCTTTGTAAATAATTTAATTGCATCACAAAAAGGTTGAGGAATACCTATTAAACCAACTTTATTAGGTCCCTTACGAATTTGAATATAACCTAAAACTTTACGTTCTAATAAAGTAAGAAAAGCTACTCTTACTAAAACACAAATAATTAAAATTAAACTTATAATTAATGATAAAATAATTTCTATATAAAACAAGTACTATTTGTAATATAAATTACATTTATAAATTCTAAATTTATTACACTAATCTGCCAAAATAGTTTTAAACAATTAATTATATTCATTATATTTAAAATTATTATTATTTAAATATTTAATCCTTTCGTACTAAAATATTTTATTAAATTAAAGATAGAAACCAACCTGGCTTACACCGGTTTGAACTCAGATCATGTAAGATTTAAAAGTCGAACAGACTTAAAATTAAACTGCTGCACCTAAATTTATATCTTAATCCAACATCGAGGTCGCAATCTTTTTTATCAATATGAACTCTCCAAAAAAATTACGCTGTTATCCCTAAAGTAACTTAATTTTTTAATCATTAAAAATGGATCAATTATTCATAAATTAATGATTTAAATTTTAAAAGTTAATTAAATTTTAATATCACCCCAATAAAATATATTTTTTTATTATAATTAAATTAATCTTTAAAATTAAAATAATAAATATATAAAGATTTATAGGGTCTTCTCGTCTTTTAATATTATTTTAGCTTTTTGACTAAAAAATAAAATTCTATAAAAATTTTAAATGAAACAGTTAATATTTCGTCCAACCATTCATTCCAGCCTTCAATTAAAAGACTAATGATTATGCTACCTTTGCACAGTTAAAATACTGCGGCCATTAAAAAAATTCATTGGGCAGGTCAGACTTTAAATTAATTTCTAAAAGACATGTTTTTGTTAAACAGGCGAATATTATTTTTGCCGAATTCTTTAGATAAACTTATCATTTTAAAATATATTTATATAATAATTTATATACTAATTATATCATTATTACTTTAATTTTATAATTAAATTAAATATTTTAATAAAAATTTAAAATATAATAAATAATTTATAATAAAAATTAATTTATAACAAACTTAATAAAAATTGATACTTCTAAACATATAATATTTTAATTTTATTTATTATTTATAAAAATTTATTTTATAGCTTATCCCATAAAATATAAAATTTAAAAATTATTTAATTAAAATTAATTAAATAAATAAATTTTTAAAATTAAATTAAATTTATTTCTTAAAAAACTAGATATATTTAAAAACGAATAACATTTCATTTCTAATAAATTATTTAATATAATTTTGTTACATTAACATTTATAATTTATTAAATCTTTTAAAATCGAGAAAAATATATTAAATATTTTTTATTTAATAAACTCTGATACACAAGATACAATAAATAAAATTTTCTTTTAAAATAAAAATTTTTCATTATATTTCAATATTATTTCACAATACTAATAAACTATTATTAAATTTATTTATTCTATATAATATACTAAAACTTTAAATTTTTATAATTATTTTTAATAATTTATATTAATAAAAAAAAAATTAAATAAATAATTATTATTCAATTTATATTGGTTTGCACAAAATTCTTTTCAATGTAAATGAAATGCTTTTCTATATAAGCTTTAAATTGATTCTAGATACACTTTCCAGTACATCTACTATGTTACGACTTATCTTATTTTAATAACAAGAGCGACGGGCGATATGTACATATTTTAGAGCTAAAATCAAATTATTTATCTTTATAATTTTACTATCAAATCCAATTTCATTAAATTTTTCATATTTAAATTCATAAAAATATATTTTATTGTAACTCATTTATACTTAAAAATAAACTACACCTTGATTTGATATTAATTTTAATTAAAATTATAGAAAATTATTATTCTTATAAAATATTCTAATAACAACGATATATAAATTGAATAACAATTTTAAGTAAGGTACATCGGGGATTATCGATTAAAAAACAAGTTCCTCTGAATAGACTAAAATACCGCCAAATTTTTTAAGTTTCAAGAATATAACTAATACTACTCAAATAAATAAATTTACATTTTAAATAATAGGGTATCTAATCCTAGTTTTTATTTAAAAATTCCTAGCTTCAATATTATTTTATTTTAAAAATATTATAAATTTAAAATTTCACTTAATAAATTTACTTATATTTTAATTTAATACTCAATTTAACTAATATTAATAAAATTTATTTATATTATTTGTATAACCGCAACTGCTGGCACAAATTAAGTCAATATTAAATTAATATTTCTATTTCTAAATTTCTTTAATTAATAATATTAATTATTGCAAATAAATTAATTCATATAATTATTTTTTAAATAAATATAAATACATACAAAAATTTACATATAATATAAATTAATAATAAATTTTTTAAGCTAAAATAAAACTTTATAATATTAATATTATTTTTTATTTAAAAATTAATTATTATAATAAAAATTAATAAATAATTTTTATTAGTTTAAATTAAAATTAAATTAATTATATTCTTAAATAAGTAAATTTAGAAAATTCCTGCCTAAATTTGCTTTTACGCTAATAATTTTCAACTTAAATGTTTACTAAATTTAATAAATTAAACTTAATTATTAATAATTACCCCTTATTATTATTAATAAATAAAAATTTTATTTATTTTTAAATTATTTATAAAATAAAAAAAAATGAAAAATTAAAAATTTATATAAAACTTATTATTATTTAAATAATTTT